AAAGCCCAGCCTACAAGTGGAACAAGAAGAACAGCTTCAACAAGAAGGAGCAGAAAATGAGGAAGATGAAGAGAATCCAGAGTTCAATGCAGACGACTTGGTGGATTCTGACGTAGATACCTCCCTTGCTATGGTGGTTCGGCTCTCGCTGCCCCAAAGATTGAGAAGTAAGATTGGAAGAGAACAACCATCTTTCAAACACTTGTCACCTGCGGCAAAGAATTACGGAAGCTGGTCATTGATGGTGGGAGTTGCATGAATGTGGTTTCAGCCTCTACAGTTGAGATATAGAAGCTTCCTACCGAGCCACATCCACAACCATATCATGTCGCATGGATCAACAAAACTACCATACCGGTAACTCAATGCTGTTTAGTTTCTATTTTCTGGTCATTATAAAGATTATATTTGGTGTGATGTTGTTCCCATGAATGTTACACACATATTATGGGGTCGGCCTTAGCTCTATGATCGTGATGTGTATCATTGTGGTAGAGAGAATACTTCCCATTTTATGTGCAAGGCTAAGGATGTTACTCTCTACCCAAAGAGTACTGAAGAAAATGAATAAATCTAGTGTTTCCGTGAGCAGTAAGCAGCAGATCTCCCCTTCTTTTTGGAAAGCTGGTGGCCGCGTGTGAATTCTTTCAAGACAAGGGGCGGCCTGATTCGACATTGTTGTTTACTCTGATCCGGTCGAGGTGGTTTTCGTTTACCAGCGCGTAGGTGGTCTAAGTTCCTATGACCGAGTCTTTCTAGCCCCTGTGAACATAAGTTGTTTAATAGTTGGCATGTTGAATCATATCATATAAATAATGGGCTGGTTTAGATCGATCCTAACCTGATGATGATTCAATTACTCGCCTCCCACTTGCCTTGATATTGATACAATCTTTCTCTCTATTACGCTATTTCTCGGTTAATAACATGGTAATTGCCCCTGCCAGTACCGGAAGTGATAATAAAGGTGGGAATGCTGTCACTAGAACGGACCACACAAATAGGGGTTATCTATGCATAGTCATTCCAGGTCCACGCATGTTGGAGATAGTTGTTATAAAATTGATAGAACCTAAAATGGATGAAACACCAGATAGATGAGGACTAGAAATTGCTGAATCAACTGCTCCTCCAGAATGGCTGGTAATACCACTTAAGGGCGGATAGACCGTCCACCCAGTGCCGCTACCCACTTCTACTAAGGCTGGGCTTAATAGGAGCACGAGACTTGGTGGCAACAACCAGAATGAAATATTATTTAATCGTGGAAATGCCATGTCAGGCGCACCTATCAGAATCGGAACAGACCAATTACCAGATCCACCTATCATCGCCGGCATAACCATAAAAAAGATCATTAAAAAAGCGTGAGCCGTTATTAAAACATTATAAAGTTGATGATTCCCACCAAGAATTTGATCGCCGGGTCGTGCTAATTCCATACGAATCAGTACTGAGAAGCATGTGCCCATCACTCCAGCAATGGCACCAAAGATGAAATGAAATATAGAGTCCCTATATCTTTGTGGTTAGTGGAGAACAGCCATCGGACCGGATTTGTCGTAAAATTGAGATTCTTTTGTTTCCTTCCTTATCAGAGAAGGGTCCCTCTTAGGGAGCTGGGGCTTCTTTTTTGAAAAAAGGGGGGCTAATACACAGGGAAGAGGCTTACTAGAAAAAAAAGACTAACTAACTACATAGCTACTTACATAACATAAGAGAATTTCATAAAGTCACTCTCTCCAACCTTTTATATATCCGGCTTTATAAAGTAAATATGAGATTTGCGTTGGTTTTTCCAACGAAACTAAGCACTTTTTTTATTTATCATTCGGAAGAGCTCTTTTTGTGGTCTCACTTTACCACCATCTGAAATGCGCGATACTTCGATTGGTGGAAGCCAGTCTATGAAGATTCCCCCTTTTCTTACGTGCAATTCCCCTCTTTCGGTAAGCATCCAGTATCTCATCAAATGAACATTGCTCTAAGCTTGTCCTGTAGATTATACGTCGTTTGAAAGCTGCTTCAAGGGTCCAACGAATAGCTAAGGTTTGTTGACGATCCCTGGCTACAATCCCAGGGACATCATAAATAGTACCTGCTCTTCCTACTCTTTCCACTTCGCATATGGGCTTTATATTCTCTAGGGCGTCAACCATAAGTTTGATTACATCGCGTTCAGTTCGAGCGGGGCGATGAAAAGTTTGATAAACAATAGCACGAACTCTTGTTTTTTTACCTTCTTTCATGCGAAAGTTGACCAACTTCTTGATCAATTGTTTTTGCTCACCATCCAAGTCCCCCATATAGCTTAGAATTTCCGAGCAATTGGAAGCCGCTTTCGATGACGAGGCCGAAGAATTTATATTACGCGATCGTTACTGTCCATCTTTATCAGCCAACTCCCCAGTTTCCAACAGTGACTGTCTCTGATCCCTCTATTTCTTCTGAGCAGCAATAGAAGTATAAAGTAAATTGCCCAATGTTTCCAAATTAGTCC